AAAATCGAATTTTTCACAACAGAGAAGACATCCTCAGATGAATTATCTAATGATTGGAATTATAACAATGAAGAAAAAAAGAAAAACTTAAGTAACGAATTTATAACTAGAGCTGAGGCTTTAGATAAAGGATTTCTTACTCTGAATATATTGGAAAAAAAGACTCGATTATGTAATAATGAAACCAAAAAGGAATATTTACCTAAAATATATGATCCGTTAGTGAACAGGTCTAGCCGCGGGAGAATCCAATTTTTTTTTTCACCTTCAACCTTAACCATAAATGAAAATTCCATAAAGAATTACATAGATGAGGTTTGGATAAATAAAATCTATATTATTCTTCTTAATACTAATTATCTTGATAATTATCAAGAATTTGAACAAAAAATTAATCCATTTGATAGAAAATCATTTTCAAGAGAAATTGTCTATTTTTTGAACTTAATTAATGAATTTTCAGTAAAATCAAGTTTTAATTTTAAGGAACTTTCATTATTTTCTAAAGAAGACGAAATGAATTTAGAAAATCAAATAAAAAATTTCAAATTTGTATTCAATGGAGTTATAACGGATCCTAACAATAAAACAATTATAAAAAAATCGAATGGAATAAAAGAAATAAGTAAACAAGTTCCTCGATGGTCGTACAAATTAATCGACGATTTAGAACAACAAGAAGGAGAAAATGAAGAGAGCGTAGGAGAAGATCATGGGATTCGTTCACGAAAAGCCAAACGTGTAGTAATCTTTACTGATAATCAACAAAATACAGATAGTGATAATAATACCAAAGGCAGAACTAATCCTGATCAAGCTGAGGAAGTGGCTTTAATACGTTATTCACAACAATCGGACTTTCGTCGAAACATAATAAAGGGTTCAATGCGAAACCAACGACGTAAAACAGTTATTTGGAAACTGTTTCAAGCAAATATGCATTCTCCTCTTTTTTTGGACAGGCTGGACAATTCTCTTTTTTTTTCTTTTGATATTTCTGAACTGATGAAAATAATATTGCGAAATTGGATGTGTAAAAACAAAGAATTCACGATTTCCGATTCTACTTATAACGGGGAAAAAACAAACAAAAATGAGAAAAAAGAAAAGGACAAAAGAGACGAAGACAAAAGAGAAGAAAAAACCCAAATAGAAATAGCTGAAGCTTGGGATAGCATTGTGTTCGCTCAAGTAATAAGAGGTTGTGTTTTAGTAACCCAATCACTTCTTCGAAAATATATTCTATTACCTTCATTAATAATAGCTAAAAATATGATTCGTATACTATTTTTTCAAATTCCTGAATGGTCCGAGGATTTAACGGATTGGAATAGAGAAATGCATGTTAAATGCACCTATAATGGAGTTCAATTATCAGAAAAAGAATTCCCGAAAAACTGGTTAACAGACGGTATTCAAATAAAAATCCTATTTCCTTTTCGTTTAAAACCTTGGCACAGATCGAAGTCAAAATCCTCTCATATTCTTAACGATGTAAGGAAAAGGAAAAATCAAAAAAACGATTTTTGTTTTTTAACAGTTTGGGGAATGGAAGCTGAACGACCCTTTGGTTCTCCTCGAAAACGATTTTCCCTTTTTGACCCGATTTTTAAAAAACTCGAAAAAAAAATTAGAAAGTTGAAAAAGAATTTTTTTTTAGTTATAAAAACTTTAAACGAAAAAAGGAAAGTTTTTCTCAATTTATCCAAAGAAAAAAAAACTTGGTTCATCCAAAACCTTCTATTTCTAAAAGAAATAATAAACAAATTTTTTAAATCAAAAAGAAACCTAATTTTCTTATTTTGGTTTAGAGAAGTCTATGAATTAAATGAAACTAAAAAAGAAACGGAGTCGATAATCAATAATCGGACAATTCAAAAATCGTCTCCAAAAATGAAATTTATAGATTGGACAAATTATTCACTGACAGAAAAAAAAATGAAAGATATGACGGCTAGAACAAACGCAATCTTAAATCAAATAGACAAAATTACAAAAGAAAAGACAAAAAAAATTATAAGCTCCGAAATGAATATTCGCCCTAACAAAATAAACTATAATGCTAAAAGATTACAATCATCAAAAAAAAATTTACAAATATTAAAAAAAAGAAATGCTCGCTTGATTCGTAAATCCTATTTTTTTATAAGAATTTTGATTGAAAGGCTATACATAGATATCTTTATAGTTATCATTAATATTCCGAGAATCAATGCACAACTTTTTCTTCAATCAACAAGGAAAATTATTCCTAAATACATTTACAATAACAAAGAAAATCATAAAAGAATTGATAAAACAAATCGAAATCGAATTCACTTTATTTCGATTATAAAAAAGTCACATAATAAAAGGAATATTAGTCTTATAAATAATAATAATAAAAACAATTCAAAAATTTCTTCTGACAGATCCTCCTTGTCACAAGCATATGTATTTTATAAATTATCACAAATCCAAATTATTAATTTATATAAGTTAAAATCTGTCCTTCAATATCACGGAACATCCCTATTTCTTAAGACTGAAATAAAAGATTATTTTTGGGACCAAGGGCTATTTCATCCCGAATTAAAAAAGAAAATTTTTCTAAATTCTGCAATGAGTCAATGGAAAAAATGGTTAAGGAGTCCTTATCAATATAAATACAATTTTTATCAGATTAGATGGTATAGATTAATATGGCAAACTGAAATTAATCAAGGCTGTATGGTTCAAAAAAAATCTTTACCAAAATGGAATTTATATGAAAAAGACCAATTCAAATCATTAATTCAGTACAAAAAACAAAATAATTTTGAAGCAGACCTATTATCAAAGCAAAAAGAAAAAGAGAATTTGAAAAAAAACGTTCGATATAATCTTTTATCATATAAATATATTAATCATCATGATCAGAAAGACTCATATATTTATAGATCCCTATTAAAAGGAAATAAAAAGATTTCTTATAATTACAACCCAAATACAAGCAAATTTTTGGATATGTTAGGTAGTATTCTTATCAATAATTATCTAACAGAGGATGATATTATCGATATGGAGAAAACCCCAGCTAGAAAATATTTTGATTGGAGAATTCTTAATTTTTGTCTTAGAAAGAAAGTCCATATTGCGTACTGGATCGATACTGGAACCAAACATAAAAAAAATAATAAAACGGACCCTAATAAATATCAAATGGCCGATAAAATTGATAAGAAAAATCATTTTTTTCGTAGGTTTCGCAAAGATCAAGAAACTAATTCATCTAAAAAAAAAAAAAATCTTTTTGATTGGATGGGAATGAATGACGAAATATTAAATGATCCTATATCCAATTTAGAACTTTGGTTCTTTCAAAAATTTGTCATATTGTACAAAATATATAAGATAAAACCCTGGTCAATACCAATCCAATTACTTCTTTTCAATTTTAATAGAAATGACAATATTAGTGAAAATAAAAAAATCAACAACAAGAAAAATGTAAATCTTTTTATATCTCTTGAAAAAAAATCTATTAAATTTGAAAATAGAACGCATGAGGAAAACGAATCGGAGGACCGAGCGGATCTTCGATCAGTTTTCGCCAATCAAGAAAAAGATATTGAAGAAGATTATGTGGAATCGGACGGGAAAAACCGTAGAAAGAAAAAACAATACAAAAGTAATACGGAAGCAGAGCTCGATTTCTTCCTAAAAAGGTATTTATGTTTTCAATTAAGATGGGATGATTCTTTAAATCAAAAAATAATCAATAATATCAAAATATATTGTCTCCTGCTTAGACTGACAAATCCACGAGAAATTATTATATCCTCTATTAAAAGGGAAGAAATAAGTCTGGATATTCTGATGATTCAGAAGGATTTAACGCTGACCGAATTGATGAAAAAAGGACTATTGATTATCGAACCGTTGCGTCTGTCGATAAAAAATGATGGACAATTTATTATGTACCAAATTCTAGGTATTTTATTGGTTCATAAGAGCAAAGAACAAATTAAGCAAAAATACAGGGAAAAGAGCTATGCTGATAAAAAGAATTCTACCAAATTTATTGAAAGACATCAAAATCGAATTCGAAATAGAGACAAAAATAATTATGATTTACTTGTTCCTGAAAACATTTTATCGCCGAAACGGCGTAGAGAATTAAGAATTCTAATTTCTTTCACTTCACAACCAAAAAATAGAAATAATATTCATATAAACAGATACATTTTGAATGATAATAACATAAAAGATCGTAGCTACGGGTTTGATAAAAGCAAAGATTGTGATAGATATAAAAATAGCCTACTAAGTAAATTAAAACTTTTTCTTTGGCCCAATTATCGATTAGAAGATTTAGCTTGTATGAATCGATATTGGTTTGATACTAACAACGCCAGCCGATTCGGTATGGTAAGGATACATATATATCCACAATTAAAAATTCGGTAAGGGTGCATTTTTGATGTATATATCATAACGTTCTGATCTAATATAAGAAAAGAGAGAAGTGGACACATGTATTTTTTACATTCCCTATTCTGGTCTGATATATGTACGTATCAAGTCGATTTTAAAATTCATTAATTCATTTTTTTTTAGGTATAAATTTTTCGCTTTTGTAAGAAAAGAAATATACTATCTTTTTTTCTCTCTAGTCGAATAAAAGAAAATTGGATTTATTAATAATAAATTTGATTTAACAAAAGCAGGAATTACTAATGAAGTAAAGATTATTGTGTATATAAAATTTAAATACACTGAAATTATTATATTATTTAGCTATTAATATATTCTATATTCCTATTCTATATTCCATTTATTAATATATTATTCCATTTATTAATATATTCTATATTCCATTTTAATTACATTTTCCATTCTTTTTATTATTACTGATCAAGAAAAATATCTTCATTTAATATTTAATAAAAGAGGGGCTTTCATTTTATGGTAAAAAATTCATTCATCCCAGTTATTTCACAAGAATTAAAAGAAGAAAACAAAGGATCTATTGAATTTCAAATACTAAGTTTCACTAATAAGATACAAAGACTTACCTCACATTTGGAATTGCATAGAAAAGACTATTTATCTCAGAGGGGTTTACGAAAAATTCTAGGAAAACGACAACGACTGCTATCTTATTTTGCAAAGAAGAATAGAGTACGTTACAAAGAATTAATTAATCGGTTGGATATTCGGGAATCAAAAACTAAAAACTAGTTAATTTTTTTTTATTTAATTATTTGATTTATTAGATCTTGGATTTTGATGAACTTTTTTTTTTCGTTTTCATTAATTCATGGAAGAATGAATCGAGGAAACCTCTATGAATGTACCAACTACAAGAAAAGATCTTATGATAGTCAACATGGGTCCCCACCACCCATCAATGCATGGTGTTCTTCGACTTATCCTTACTCTAGACGGTGAAAATGTTATTGATTGTGAGCCAATATTAGGTTATTTACACAGAGGAATGGAAAAAATTGCGGAAAACCGAACAATTATACAGTATTTGCCTTATGTAACACGTTGGGATTATTTAGCTACTATGTTCACAGAAGCAATAACAATAAATGGTCCAGAGCATTTAGGAAATATTCAGGTACCTAAAAGAGCTAGCTATATCAGAGTAATTATGTTGGAGTTGAGTCGTATAGCTTCTCATCTATTATGGCTTGGGCCTTTTATGGCGGATATCGGTGCACAAACTCCGTTTTTCTATATTTTTAGAGAAAGAGAATTAGTATATGATTTATTCGAAGCTGCCACTGGGATGAGAATGATGCATAATTATTTTCGTATCGGGGGGGTAGGGGCTGATTTACCTCACGGATGGATAGATAAATGTTTGGATTTTTGCGATTATTTTTTACAAAAAGTTGCTGAATATCAAAAACTTATTACGCGAAATCCTATTTTTTTAGAACGAGTTGAGGGAATAGGTATTGTTGCTGCAGAGGAAGCAATCAATTGGGGTTTATCAGGACCAATGCTACGAGCTTCTGGAATACAATGGGATCTCCGTAAGGTTGATCATTATGAGTCGTACGAAGAATTTGATTGGGAAGTCCAGTGGCAAAAGGAAGGAGATTCGCTGGCTCGTTATTTAGTCCGAATTGGTGAAATGACAGAATCCATAAAAATTATTCAACAGGCTTTGGAAGGAATTCCAGGGGGACCCTACGAAAATCTAGAAGTTAGATGTTTTGATAGCGAAAAGGGTCCAGAATGGAATGATTTTGAATATCGATTCATTAGTAAAAAAACTTCTCCTACTTTTGAATTGCCGAAACAAGAACTTTATGTAAGAGTCGAAGCCCCAAAGGGAGAATTGGGCATTTTTCTGATCGGGGATCAGAGCAGTTTTCCGTGGAGATGGAAAATTCGCCCACCGGGTTTTATCAATTTGCAAATTCTCCCTCAACTAGTTAAAAGAATGAAATTGGCTGATATTATGACAATACTAGGTAGTATAGATATCATTATGGGAGAAGTTGATCGTTGAAATGATAATTGATACACCGGAAGTCATTAATACGAGAGAAGTACAAGCTATCAACTCTTTTTCCAGATTAGACTCCATCAACGAGATCTATGAAATTATATGGATGCTTGTTCCTATTTTGACTCTTGTACTGGTAATCACACTAGGCATACTAGTAATTGTGTGGTTAGAAAGAGAAATATCTGCAGGAATACAACAACGTATTGGACCTGAATATGCCGGTCCTTTTGGAGTTCTTCAAGCGTTAGCCGATGGAACAAAATTACTTTTCAAAGAGAATCTTTTTCCCTCGAGGGGGGATACTCGGTTATTCAGTATCGGGCCATCTATAGCAGTCATATCAACTTTATTAAGCTATGCAGTAATTCCTTTTGGAGATCATTTTGTTTTAGCTGATCTAAAAATTGGTGTTTTTTTATGGATTGCCATTTCAAGCATTGTTCCCATCGGTCTTCTTATGTCAGGTTATGGATCAAATAATAAATATTCTTTTGTAGGTGGTCTTCGAGCTACTGCTCAATCTATTAGTTATGAAATACCCTTAACTCTCTGTGTATTATCCATATCTCTACGTGCGATTCGTTGAAAGATAAACTTTTTTGTAAGAAAATTTAAGAACAGAAAAAGGCAAAATGAAATGAATTGACTATATTTCCTTTTTTTTGGTTCATGAACGAAATTGGATAGTTATATGAGTGAAATAAAACAGCTTGAACTTTTGGCGTAAAAAATGGAGACTCATTTCCTATGTACAAGAGTAAAGCAGAACTAAACTAAACATAATAAGACGAAAGCGGTTGCCCCAAGATTGGTTGATTATTCATCCTGGCTTGAAGCGGGCTCAAGATCAACTTTATTGAGTTTTCACTATCATTTATCTGTATTACCATAATGCTAACTAGCGAGTAATTGAGCAAAAATAAGTGGATGATTAGGAACACCAAGATACACAAAGGGTTGGTAATAGAGATTTTCAAAATTATAAAAAAAGAATAGAAAGATATTTCGACAAAGATATTTCAACATAATAATATAAAAAGAATATTAATTGGGGCTTTTAATTCGTAGAAATGATCAGGCAGTACTCCCCATAACATAATTCCGATTCAGAGTATCCTCCCGCCCACTGATTAAAGAAATAACTATCAGGAACGAAATAATCCTTTGCTTTCTTTTTTTTTTATTATTTTCATTTTTTGACCCCTTCCCCCTTTTCAGAAAGAAGAATAGGAGCGAAACAAAGAATATAATACGTTTACAATAGAAAAAAGAGATCCTTTTTCCTTTTTATTTATTTGATTTTTCCTATATCCATATTTATGTTTATGGAAATCAAATTCGTATCATAATGCATAAACTAAGGAAATGTCTAATTCTTTTTCGTAATCAAAAAAGAAAAAAGATAGGGTGAAATAGCTATTGCTATTTCTACAAGGAATATTTTATTGAATATTTTATTGAAGTATAAGTTATTACCCAAAAAAGAAAAATTTCAATTCTTAAAGGATGAGATCAATTCAGAAGTACTTTTTTATTTTTAGTATTATAACAGATAGAATTGCATTGGTCGAATTAGGGAGCGTTCGATCCATTTTTATCGTATTTATCTGCTAAAGCCGATAAATATATGTATTAAAATAAATAATACGACCCGGTCCTTAGATTTATTTATGGCCTTAGAGGAGCCGTATGAGGTAAGAATCTCATGTACGGTTCTGTAATAGCGATCGGAACAGTGATGTTATCATCGACTATGATTATCTAACAGTTCAAGTACAGTTGATATAGTTGAGGCGCAATCAAAATATGGTTTGTGGGGATGGAACTTGTGGCGCCAACCTATAGGGTTTATCATTTTTTTAATTTCGTCCCTGGCAGAATGTGAAAGATTACCCTTTGATTTACCAGAAGCAGAAGAAGAATTAGTAGCAGGGTATCAAACCGAATATTCGGGTATCAAATTTGGTTTATTTTATATTGCTTCCTATCTAAACTTATTAGTTTCGTCATTATTTGTAACAGTTCTTTACTTTGGAGGTTGGAATATGTCTATTCCCGCCATTTCCCTTCCAGACTTTTTTGAAATAAATAACGTCGGTGGAGTCTTCGGGGTAACAATTGGTATCTTTATTACATTGGTTAAAACTTATTTGTTCTTGTTCATTTCGATCACAACAAGATGGACTTTGCCTCGACTAAGAATGGACCAATTATTAAATCTTGGTTGGAAATTTCTTTTACCTATTTCTCTCGGAAATTTATTATTAACAACTTCTTCCCAACTCCTTTCACTATAAAGAAATGCTTTTCTATATTCTGTCTTGTCTCAAACAAAACAAGAGAAATAAATAAACATAAGATTATTCATAGATATTCACTATATGTTCTCCCTAGTAACTGGGTTCATGAATTATGGTCAACAAACCATACGAGCCGCTAGGTACATTGGCCAAAGTTTCATGATTACCTTATCCCACATAAATCGTTTGCCCGTAACTATTCAATATCCTTATGAAAAATTAATCACATCTGAACGTTTTCGTGGTCGAATCCATTTTGAATTTGATAAATGCATTGCTTGTGAAGTATGTGTTCGCGTATGTCCTATTGATCTACCTCTTATTGATTGGAAATTGGAAACCGATATTCGAAAGAAGCGATTGCTTAATTATAGTATTGATTTTGGAATCTGTATATTTTGTGGTAACTGTGTTGAGTATTGCCCAACAAATTGTTTATCAATGACTGAAGAATATGAACTTTCTACTTATGATCGTCACGAATTGAATTATAATCAAATTGCTTTAGGGCGTTTACCAATGTCAATAATTGACGATTATACAATTCGAACAATTTTGAATTCATCTCATCAAAACAAAACGCGAAATCTCCTTTGATTAAAGATTAATTGATTAAAGATTAATTAAAGAACAATTTCCAATTCATAAACTAAGATTCCATTTTGACCGAAAAAAGGGGGAATGATTTTTTCATTTTGTGTATTCAATAACTACAAAACTCAACCAGTTATTTGATTGGTTGGTGAGAACCGCAGCATGGCTTAATTTGGATTGAAAATCTAGTAATATACCCCGAGTTCTATCCATAGTTATTTCAAAATTTCTATTTTTCATTTCTATTTATATCTATTTATATAGAATAAGTTCTAATCATTACCCTTTTTGAGAAAGAATAAGATAAGTTTAATAGTTGTACCTACAATAATTTCCAACCCTTAGGGTTTAATTCAATTATCACCCTATTCTAAAAAAATCTAAAAAAGGGCTTTTCCCGGTGAGGTCAATAAGGTCATGAAAAAACAATTTTATTTTTTATCTTTTATTTTACGTACAATGGATTTGCCTGGACCAATACATGATTTTCTTTTAGTTTTTCTGGGGTTAGGTCTTATATTAGGAAGTCTAGGAGTGGTATTACTTACCAACCCAATTTATTCTGCCTTTTCGTTGGGATTGGTTCTCATTTGTATATCCTTATTCTATATTTTATCAAATTCTCATTTTGTAGCTGCCGCGCAGCTACTTATTTATGTGGGAGCTATAAATGTTTTAATTCTATTTGCTGTGATGTTCATGAATACTTCAGAATATTACAAAGATTTTAATATTTTGACCGTTGGGAATGGGTTTACTTCCTTAATTTGTACAAGTATTTTTGTTTCACTAATTACTATTATTCCAGATACGTCATGGTACGGGGTTATTTGGACTACAAGAAAAAACCAGATTATAGAGCAGGATTGGATAAGTAATAGTCAACAAATTGGAATTCATTTATCAACCGATTTTTTCCTTCCATTTGAATTCATTTCAATAATTCTTTTAGTTGCTTTGATAGGTGCTATTGCTGTGGCTCATCAATAATAAATCTTTGGAATTAGCAATTGAAATCCAAATTCAACTTGTTTGTTGCTCGATCTTATTACATTCATTTGACTTTAATTCTATTTGAATTTGAGGATTATTCATGTAGAGATTTGTTTATTCGATTTATTTCAATATGAATAAGAATTCAATATCAACATATTGGATTGACTAGAATAAGAATTTCATAAACCAAGTACACAAGAAATAAATAGATTGGTAATAAATCGAAATTGATAAGGAGTTGACCGATGATGCGGGAATATGTACTTGTTTTGAGTGTTTATTTATTTTCTATCGGTATTTATGGATTGATTACGAGTCGAAATATGGTTCGAGCTCTTATGTGTCTTGAACTTATACTGAATGCGGTTAATATAAATTTTGTAACATTTTCTGATTTTTTTGATAGTCGCCAATTAAAAGGAAATATTTTCTCAATTTTTATTATAGCTATCGCGGCCGCTGAAGCCGCTATTGGATTGGCTATTGTTTCGTCAATTTATCGTAATAGAAAATCAACTCGTATCAATCAATCCAATATGTTGAATAAGTAGTATTAATCATATAAAATAGAATAGAAAATAGAAATTTCTATATAAATACATATAAATAATATTTATATATATAATATTTATATATATATAATATATATAAATAGAACCTTTCTATTCATCAAATTGAATTGGTATATATGATACGGATACGGAACCAATCAGATCATGTTTGCGAAAAACGAATAAATTAAATTAAAGCATCTTGGTTATATCTCCCGAGTCGATCCGGAATTGAATAGCACAAGTCTGGTAAATCATTGATTCATCTGGTATTCACATATATGATTCATTGTAGAAATTTACTAGATCGAAAAAGTATAAAGTTAAAAAAAAAATTCTAAATCCAATGTCACATTCAGTAAAGATTTATGATACATGTATAGGTTGTACTCAATGTGTCCGCGCCTGCCCCACAGATGTATTAGAAATGATACCTTGGGACGGGTGTAAGGCTAAGCAAATTGCCTCTGCTCCAAGAACAGAAGATTGTGTTGGCTGTAAGAGATGTGAATCCGCCTGTCCAACAGATTTTTTAAGTGTTCGAGTTTATTTATGGCATGAAACAACTAGAAGCATGGGTCTAGCTTATTGATACTTTCCAGAAAATACCACTTGAATACATTTGATTTTTTGTTTACCGACAAAAACCCTTAATCAAAAAAATTCTCTTTTTTTGATTAAGGGTTTTTCTGGTCCAAGTTATCTTGTTTTTACCATGAAGTCTTTTCCTTGGTTAACAATGTTTGTAGTTTTACCAATATCCGCAGGTTCCTTAATTTTTTTTCTCCCACATAGAGGAAATAAGGTAATTAGGTGGTATACTATTTTTATATGTATAGTCGAATTACTTTTAATGACTTATACATTCTCTTATTATTTTGAATTGGACGATCCATTAACCCAATTAATAGAAGATTATAAATGGATCCATTTTTTTGATTTTTACTGGAGATTGGGAATAGATGGACTATCTCTCGGACCTATTTTACTGACAGGGTTTATCACTACTTTAGCTATTTTAGCGGCTCGGCCAGTTACTCGGGATTCCCGATTATTCCATTTTTTAATGTTAGCAATGTATAGTGGTCAAATAGGATTATTTTCTTCTCAAGATCTTTTACTTTTTTTCATCATGTGGGAATTAGAATTAATTCCCGTTTATCTGCTTGTAGCCATGTGGGGAGGAAAGAAACGTCTCTATTCAGCTACAAAGTTTATTTTGTATACTGCGGGAAGTTCTGTTTTTTTATTAATGGGGGCTTTAGGTATCGCTTTATACGGTACCAAGGAACCAACATTTAATTTTGAAACATTAGCCAATCAATCATATCCCATGGCTCTGGAAATAATATTCTATATTGGATTTCTTATTGCGTTTGCTGTCAAGTCACCGATTATACCCTTACATACATGGTTACCAGACACCCACGGAGAAGCACATTACAGTACTTGTATGCTTCTAGCCGGAATCTTATTAAAAATGGGAGCATACGGGTTGGTTCGAATCAATATGGAATTACTACCCCATGCTCATTCGATATTTTCGCCCTGGTTGATAATAGTGGGCGCAATACAAATAATCTATGCAGCTTTAACATCTCTTGGTCAGCGAAATTTAAAAAAAAGAATAGCCTATTCGTCTGTATCTCATATGGGTTTCATAATTATCGGAATTTGCTCTATAAGCGAGATGGGACTCAATGGAGTCATTTTACAAATAATATCACATGGATTTATTGGCGCTGCACTTTTTTTCTTGGCGGGAACGAGTTATGATAGAATACGTCTTCTTTATCTCGACGAAATGGGCGGAATGGCTGCCCCAATGCCAAAAATATTCACGTTATTCAGTATCTTATCGCTAGCGTCTCTTGCATTACCGGGCATGAGCGGTTTTTTTGCTGAATTGATAGTATTTTTTGGAATAATTACTGACCAAAAATATCTTTTAATGCCAAAAATACTAATTACTTTTGTACTGGCGGTTGGAATCGTCCTAACTCCTATTTATTTATTATCTATGTTACGCCAGATGTTCTATGGATACAAGCTGTTTAATGCCCAAAATTCTTATTTTTTTGATTCTGGACCACGAGAGTTATTTGTTTCGATCGCTATCCTTCTTCCTGTAATAGGTATTGGTATTTATCCGGATTGCGTTTTCTCATTATCAGTTGACAAGGTTGAGGCTATTCTATTTCCGTTTTTTTATAGGTAGTTTTTCGAAATAAAACAGAAAATGAAAAAGGAATCCTATTCTTTTCTTTTTTAAAAATGAAAACTTTAACAATAAAAAAAATCTCTTTTTTTTTTCCTTTTCATTTAAATTTAAGTTAAAAAAAAAATCAATTCTACACACCTTTATGCCTTTGCCCCCTTTTGAGAATTTTTTGAATCAAGTAATGTAGTGATTCAAAAAGTTCTCAAAGAATTGCCTAAAACTTCTTGTATATGTTGTCCCCCTTGTATATGTTGTCCTATAGTTATATGCGACAGATCCCTTCATCAATTTGATGTTAATGTAAATGAACCATAACTATGTAGTCCAAGTCCTAATAGATTAACTCCAAAATAGCAGATCCAAATTATAAGAAAGCCCATAGAAGCAACAATTGCAGAATTTAAACCCTCATCAGAATTTTTATTTGTTCGAATATGGAAATAAATCACGAATATGGCCCAAGTAATAAAAGCCCAAGTTTCTTTTGGGTCCCAATTCCAATATGATCCCCAGGCTTCATTAGCCCAGACCGCTCCCGAAAGAATACCTATGGTCAAAAAAATGAACCCTATACTAATAATACGATAACCCCACTGATCTAATTGTTGAATCAATTGAGACCTGTAATAATTTCTAGAAGAAAGAAAGGAAGTATTTTTAAAAACATTATTTTTTTTCGTCATGTATTGGCTCTTACCAAAGGAAAATGAACTAGATAATAAATTATTACTTTTAGCACTATCCAAAGTTCTTATGATTTTGTAAAATGTAATTACTAGAAGGGCGACTGATAATAATGATCCACATAAAAGAGCTGCATAGCCCAATACCATCATACTTACGTGCATCATTAACCACCGGGATTGGAGAGCAGGTACTAAGACTTCAGATCGATGCAGGTTAGTTAAAAAACCCGAAGTAGCAAACGCTTGGGTAAAAAAAATACTTGGGGCAATTATTATGTTTAAATAATTTTTTTTTTTTTTCAAATATGGAACCACATGAATAATTGCAAAACCCCATGAAAGAAAGATTAATGATTCATATAAGTCACTTAATGGTAAATGTCCCGAATAACTCCAACGAGTAACTAATAATCCTGTTATACAGAAAAAAGCAGCTCTCATGCCCTTTTTTGACGAAGCATAAAGTCCTAAAAATTCGTCGACTAATAAGGCCATTAAATGAATTAGAATTCCAATTGAAACAACCGAAAAAGAAATATGAGTTAATATGTGTTCTAAAGTCAAAAATATCATAAAAATCCTTAACAAATTAACAAAAGGGTAGGATTCTTTAATTATACATTATACATAATTGAAATCATGAATTGAATTCATTATCATTATAGGGCGTATTGTATCCTCTTGAAAAGGAAATGAAAAGATAAGACATTATATTATGCCGCCACTCGGACTCGAACCGAGATGCTCTAGCACTGCTTCCTAAGAGCAGCGTGTCTACCGATTTCACCATAGCGGCTTGCTCAAAATCATAATAACCAATTTTGATTCAATCGTCGAGCTTTAATTTTAGTAGCGTAGCTCCAATATTTTTTTTTTTAATATTGTCTAATTTTTAATATATATCTTGAGATCCATCTTCCAGTCCAAATATATAGTGTAAAAAAAATCATTCAAAAATAACCTCTTATATACATATCTATCTAAACTAAATATGCAATATGCAAATTTTATTAATTGGATAGAAAGGGGAGCTTATTAGTTATTTAAAATAATATTTTTAAGGAGGGTGACTTAAAAATTAATAATTTTTGTTTTTAACGATTAGTTTTTTTTTACTAATGATTTTAGATCGGCTCTTTTTTATTCATCTATTCAAAAACTTATTAAAAACTTATTAATATTTCGTATTATTGTGACAAAGTGACAAAGGGCTGGATGGGGAAAATAAGAATCCCCATCCCGGAAATGAGAAAATTTGCTAAAAATCAAAAAGACGAACTTTGTGTCTTCTTTTTTTTTTTGCAAACAAAAACAAAAAGTACACCTTTTTAGAATTCAATATCCAAATTAGATTCCACATATCCATAGGATAAGGGGGGAAAGGGGTCAATTTTGTATTGATTATCTCAATAAAGGCTGGAAATTATATAAAATTATATAGAAATTATATAATTAAATTTCTATTTATTCTATTTCTTTTCTATTCTTTATAGTTATATATTTATTTCTTTTCTATTCAAAGTATATGTATATCATATTCTGTATATATTGTATAGAATATTGTATAGAATATTATATCGATGTATATATTCGTTATGTATATATTCGTATATATTTTTTATTTTAAATGCTAAATCCAATTTAAATGCTAAATAAAATTCAATCTTTTTCCGATGTCAAGCCGAGTTAGATTATTCCGATGTTTGATTTTTTATTTGTTGCACAAAAAAACTTTTTGAATTACCTGTAGAAAGAGATTTTGCTAACGAAAAAGCTTTCAACGCGGTCCAATATCCCCTTCTTTTCCAAATATTTTTTCGAATACGCTTTTTTGAAATAGAAGTACGTTTTTTTGGAACTGCCATTCAACATTAAAGAGATTATTTATTTTATTGTTAGAAGTGGATGTGAAAGACATATATTGTCGTATAGTGTTAAAAAAAAAATTGTTCTTTATTATCTAGTTATTTAGTCGTTAAATTCTATTTGCTTCCTACAAAGCCTAACCATTGTTTTTTATTAGTTCGTAGTTAGATTTCTTCTTTTTTTCGTCATACTGTATTTATATATAGAATAATTTATTATAGAATAATTTATATATAGAATTTATATGGAATAAAATACATCAAAAACTTTAGTTTTTTATCCCCATGAAAATGTTTTTTTTTTCTTTTTTTTTTTCTAGGAATTGGTTAAGCTCGAAGAGAGGGTCTCCCTAATTGAAATTGAATTTATTGAAGTTGAATTTTCAAATTCAAAATTATTAATCAATTTTTAAAAAATATATGATTTTCTAAAAACCATTTCATGTAAAAGATATTTTATTAATTCTCTTTTTCCTTTTTATTAATTCTTTTTTTCCTTCTATCTTATGTAAACGTAAAGCGCCCAATATCATACATAGGATTTGTTATAAACAAAAGAGAAGGCATTAAATCTGGGTCAAAATAAAATACAATCATTAATAATTCTGACTTGAAAAAAGTAATAAAAAGTAATAAAAAAAAAGAATTCTTTTTTTTTATTATTACTTTTTTATTGAATGTTGAAGAATTTTGGAAAAAGAATTTTTTTTTATCATTTTTATAAAATGAAAATTAAGTACTACTTTTAATATAATTCTTTATCCTTTGTATATAAATTCTCTGGATATAAATTTTTGCAATCCACAGCAATAATCGAATTTTAGAGTCAATTTTCTTTTATTAATGTCTTGTTTCATTAGTATCGTCGTATATTATTTGACCAATTCTAACTTCTTAATTTGAATATGTAAAGTATTTTGAAAAAAATTCAGAATAATTATGAAGAAAAATTTCTATTTAAGTTTTGAATATCATTATTATTAATTATTCTTTTTTTTTGGCAAATCCGTTCAATAAAATTTAAAAATAACAAGAGATAAGAGCCGATGAATCAGAACCAAGAAAGAATTAATCATTAATTAAGTTATGGCACATATATATCAATATTCGTGGATCATACCCTTCATTACACTAGCAGTTCCTATGTTAATAGGAGTGGGACTTCTACTTTTCTCGGCGGCAACAAAAAAACTTCGTCGTCGGTGGGCGGTTCCGAGTATTTTATTGTTAAGTATAGTGCTTATTTTTTCAACCGATTTGTTTATTCAGCAAATAAATAGTAATTCCATTTATCAATATATATGGTCGTGGACCATCACTAATGATTTTTCTTTAGAATTCGGACACTTGATTGACCCATTGACTTCTATTTTGTTAGTATTAATTACTACAGTTGGAATTATGGTTCTTATTTATAGTGATAATTATATGTCTCATGATCAAGGCTATTTGAGATTTTTTGCTTATATGAGTTTTTTCAATACTTCAATGTTGGGATTAGTTACTAGTTCTAATTTGATACAAATTTATATTTTTTGGGAATTGGTTGGAATGTGTTCTTATCTATTAATAGGTTTTTGGTTCACACGACCTATTGCATCGAATGCGTGTCAGAAAGCGTTTGTAACTAATCGTGTAGGAGATTTTGGGTTACTATTAGGAATTTTAGGCCTTTATTGGATAACAGGTAGTTTAGAATTTTGTGATTTGTTCGAAATATTCAATAACTTGACTTATAAGAGTGAGATTCATTTTTTGTTTATTACTTTGTGTGCTTTCTTATTATTTTCGGGGGCA